GTTATTTCGAGTCATTTTTGATAAAATTTTCACAGATCTTGGACGTATCTAGATTTCTATTAAGAGAATCTTTTAGAAAAAAAAAAATAGATAATGAATAAGATAAGAAATAATAATTCGTTTTGAACAATAGATGTCTTTCACATCCAACTATAACAATGACTAGCTTCTTCTTTTTTAAATGGCAGTTCCAAAAAAACGTACTTCGATATCAAAAAAGCGTATTCGTAAAAATATTTGGAAAAGGAAAGGATATTGGGCGGCATTAAAAGCTTTGTCATTAGGGAAATCTCTTTCTACGGGGAATTCAAAAAGTTTTTTTGTACGACAAACAAATAAGTCCTAAAATATTATATTGGAATAATTTGGAATGGATTTGATAAAAAAATTGGATCAGTCATTTGTTAATTTCATATTAATTATTAAATGAAAGTGAATATAAAATTAACAATTAGCGGGTCCTATTCTAATCAATATGAAATAGACTCTTAATCTTATAAAAAGAAGAAGTATTCTTCTATAAATATAAAAAGAAAAAAGAATTATTAATAATAATAAATTTTGATTTGATTTAGTATATTTTCATTCATATGTTGGTGGTGGGGAGTCTTCTTTTCCCCATCGACCTTTACAAGAAGAAATAATGAAAAAAAAATTATATTTATCAGGAAGGGCAGATAGAATATTTTTAGTTCAAATTAATTAATTTTTCAAACTAATCCATTCCGTGTTAAAGATTTTTGGATCACTTTCTGACTTCTTCATTTTTTTATTATATATAATTATATATATATATATTAATATATTAGAAATTATAATTATATTATTACTACTATATTAATATTAAATCCATTAAATCCATATATATATAATTTTCAGCCCAATCGATAATCCATAGAAGAACTTAATTGTTGAGATATTATGTACAATGTACAAGTGGCAATTTGGAGTAATATAAAATATACATATTTTAGATTCATTGATAAAATTGAGTTTGTGTTTCAAATGGAATTTATTAAATCAGATAAACTAGAAATAATGACAATAAAAGAAAAAGTTTTTTAGTCTATCGAAGAATTCTATAGTGGCAAGAGTCGTATTTTAGAATCGGCTAAACTACGTCAAAGTCCTAAAACCAGACACCTTAAAGAAACTAATGAACCTTTAAATTGACTCTTTTTTTTTCTTTACTAAAAAAAACTTATTTGAGTGAATTGACTTGTTCAATCTCGACGATTGAATATAAATAGGTTATTATGAGTTCGAGCAAGCCGCTATGGTGAAATCGGTAGACACGCTGCTCTTAGGAAGCAGTGCTAGAGCATCTCGGTTCGAGTCCGAGTGGCGGCATGCCATCTTCTAAAAGATATCATATCAAATAGATCCTATAATAAAATAAAATTCCCAATTTATATTTCTTAATTAATACGGGGGTATCCCCCGTTTTTTCATTTTTATGATATTTTCAACTTTAGAGCATATATTAACTCATATTTCCTTTTCTATTGTTTCGATTGTAATTACAATTCATTTGATAAGCTTATTGGGCAATCAAATTAGAAAACCATATTATTCGTCAGAAAAGGGGATGATAGCTACTTTTTTATGTCTAACAGGATTGTTAATAACTCGTTGGATTGATTCGGGCCATTTTCCACTAAGTGATTTATACGAATCATTAATTTTTCTTTCATGGAGTTTCTCCCTTATTCATATAGTTCCTTATTTCAAAATAAGAAAAAATTATTTAACAAAAATAACTGCCTCAAGTACTATTTTTACCCAAGGCTTTGCTACATCGGGTCTTTTAAATGAAATACATAAACCCACAATATTAGTACCCGCTCTACAATCGGAATGGTTAATAATGCACGTAAGTATGATGATATTAAGCTATGCGGCTCTTCTTTGTGGATCATTATTATCAGTAGCACTTCTAGTCATTACATTTAGAAAACTTTTTTATAGTTCTAAAAGTAAGCATTTATTAAAATTAAATGCGTCATTTTCTTTTGGTGAAATCAAATACAAAAATGAAAGAAACAATATTTTTCAAAAAAAATATTTTTTTCCTGTTAACAATTATTACAAGGCCCAATTGATTCAACAATTAGATTATTGGAGTTATCGTGTGATTAGCCTAGGATTCATCTTTTTAACCATAGGTATTCTTTCAGGAGCAGTATGGGCTAATGAAGCGTGGGGATCGTATTGGAGTTGGGATCCAAAGGAAACTTGGGCGTTTATTACTTGGATCGTATTCGCCATTTATTTGCATACTCGAACAAATACAAATTTGCAGGGGACAAATTCTGCAATTGTGGCGACTATAGGTTTTCTTATAATTTGGATATGCTATTTTGGGGTCAATCTATTAGGAATAGGGCTACATAGTTATGGTGCATTTACATTAACCTCTAGTTAAACTAAAGAAAAGTTACAAACAGTACGGTATATATAAAATTTGCGTCAACCGGCGAGAACCATGTGAATCAAGTAG